GATGGTCATACAAATTAATTGATGATTTGGAACAACAAGAGGGTGAAAATGAAGAAAACGCGGCGGAGGATCATGAGATTCGTTCACGAAAAGCCAAACGTGTAGTAATTTTTACTGATAATCAAGAAAATCCGGATTCTAATACTTATAATAATTCCAAAACTAAAGATACAACTAATTTTGATCAAACGGGCGAAGTGGCTTTGATACGTTATTCACAACAATCGGACTTTCGTCGAGATATAATAAAGGGCTCCATGCGAACACAAAGGCGAAAAATAGCTATTTTGAAACTGTTTCAAGCAAATTTGCATTCTCCCCTTTTTTTGGACAGAATAGAGAAATTTCTTTTTTTTGCTTTTGATACTTCTGAGCTAATGAAAATAATGTTTATAAATTGGATGCGTAAAAAATCAGAATTTACAATTTCAGATTCTACTTATACAGAAGAAAAAACAAAGGAAAGTGACAAAAAAGAAAAAGCAGAGAGCAAAAACAGACGAGAAGAAGACAAACGAGAAGAAAAAGTTCGTATAGAAATAGCTGAAACCTGGGATAGCATTATTTTTGCTCAAGCAATAAGAGGTTGTGTTTTAGTAATTCAATCGATTCTTCGAAAATATATTATATTGCCTTCATTAATAATAGCTAAAAATATCATTCGTATGTTATTATTTCAAATTCCCGAATGGTCCGAGGATTTAAAGGATTGGAATAGAGAAATGCATGTTAAATGCACTTATAATGGAGTTCAGTTATCAGAAACAGAATTTCCTAAAAACTGGTTAACAGACGGTATTCAAATAAAGATCCTATTTCCTTTTCGACTACAACCTTGGCACAGATCTAAGTTAAAATTCTTTTCTAAAGATCCAATAAAAAAGAAAAGACAAAAACATGATTTTTGTTTTTTAACAGTTTGGGGAATGGAAACTGAACTTCCTTTTGGTTCTCCCCGAAAAGAACTTTCACTTTTTGAACCCATTTTTAAAAAATTAAAAAAAAAAATTAGAAAGTTGAAAAAAAATGGTTTTCTAACTCTAACAATTTTTAAAGAAAAAAGAAAAATATTTCTACATTTACCGAAAGAAACAAAAAACTGGTTCATCAAAAGTATTCTATTTGTAAAAGAAATAATATCAAAATCAAAAAGAAATCCGATTCTATTATTTGGATTTAGAGAAGTATCTGAATTAAATGAAACTAAAAACGAAAAAGATTCACCAATCACTAATGGGACTATTCATAAATTTTCCACTTCAATTCGATCTATGGATTGGATAAACTATTCACTGACAGAAAAAAAAATGAAAGATCTGAATGCCAGAACAAAGACAATAAGAAATCAAATAGAAAAAATTACAAAAGAAAAGAAAAAACGATTTCTAATCTCAGAAAGAAATATTAGTCCTAACAAACTAAGTTATAATGCTAAACGATTAAAATTAAAATCATCAAAAAATATTTTACAGATATTAAAAAGAAACAATGCTCAATTAGTCCGTAAATCATATTTTTTTATAAAAATTTTGATTGAAAAGATATATATAGATATCCTTCTAGCTATCATTAATATTCCGAGGATCAATGTACAGTTTTTTCGTGAATCACCAAGAAAAATGATTACTAAATACATTTCTATGTATAATAAAAACGAAAATCACCAAAGACTTGATAAAACAAATCAAAATACACTAATTCACTTTATCTCGAGTATAAAAAAGGTATTTAATTATAGTAATTTTAACAAGAACTCACAGATTTTGTATAACGTAACCTCTTTGTCACAAGCATATGTATTTTACAAATTATCACAAGTCCAAGTTATTAACCTATATAAGTTAAGATCTGTCCTTCAATATCATGGAGCATCTCGTTTTCTTAAGAATGAAATAAAAGATTATTTTGGAGTCCAAGGAGGATTTCAGTTCAAATTAAAAAATACAAATTTTAAAAATTCTGTAATGAATGAATGGAAAAACTGGGTAAGAAGTAATTATCAATATAAATACGATTTATCTCAGATCAGATGGTCTAGCTTAATATCGCAAAAATGGCGAAATAAAATGAATCAACAGCATATGATTCAAAATAAGGATTTAAATAAATGGAATTTATATGAAAAAGACCAATTTATTCATTACGAAAAACAAAATAATTTGGAAGTCGATTCATTATCGAACCAAAAAGATAATTTTAAAAAATACTATAGATATAATATTTTATTATATAAATCCATTAATTATGAAGATAAGAAAGACTCATCTATTTATGAATTACCATTCAAATTAAATAATAAGCAAGAGATTTTTTATAATTACAAAATAGATAAAAGTAAATTATTTGATATGTCGGGAGGTATCCCTGTCAATAAGCATCTAAGAGAAGATGATATTATCGATACGGAAAAAAGCTCGCATAGAAAATATTTGGATTGGAGAATTCTCCCTTTTTGTCTTAGAAAGAAAGTCGATATTGAATCCTGGATCGATACCGGAACCAAACAAAAAAAAAACCTTTTTGATTGGATGGGAATGAATGAAGAAATACTAGATCGTCCTACATCAAATTTAGAATTTTGGTTCTTTCCAAAATTTGTGATACTTTGCAAGGCATATAAGATAAAATCATGGATGATACCAATCAAATTACTTTTTTTAAATTTTAATGGAACTAAAGATGTTAGTGAAAATAAAAAAATCAACAGAAAGCAAAATAACGATCCTTTATCATCGAATGAAACAAAATCCATTCAATTAAAAAATCAAAATCATGAAGAAAAAGAGTCTGAGGATCAAGTAGATCTTGAATCAGTTCTAGCAAACCAAGAAAAAGATGTTGAAGAAGATTATGCAAGATCAGACAGGAAAGAGCGTAGAAAGAAAAAGCAATACAAAAGTAATACGGAAGCAGAACTTGATTTTTTGCTAAAAAGGTATTTATGCTTTCAATTAAGATGGGATGATTCTTTAAATCAAAAAATAATCAATAATATCAAAATATATTGTCTCTTGCTTAGACTGACAAATCCACGAGAAATTATTATATCCTCTATTCAAAGGGGAGAACTGAGTCTAGATATTCTAATGATTCAGAAAGATTTAACTCTTACAGAATTGATGAAAAAGGGAATATTGATTATCGAATCAACCCGTCTGTCGGTAAAAAATGATGGAAAATTTATTATGTATCAAACCATAAATATTTTATTGGTTCATAAGAGAAAACAACAAATTAATCAAAGATACAGAAAAAAAAACTCTATTGTAATAAATCAAAGTTTAATTAGAAATAAAGACAAAAATAATTATGATTTACTTGTTCCCGAAAATCTTTTATCCTCTAAACATCGTAGAGAATTGAGAATTCTAATTTCTTTCAATTCAAAAAATGAAAATGATATCAATACAGAAATTATCAATAATAATAACATAAAAAACCACGCTCACATTATAGATAAAAGCAAACGTTTTGATAGAGATAAAAATAAACTAATTAAATTAAAACTTTTTCTTTGGCCCAATTATCGATTAGAAGATTTAGCTTGTATAAATCGCTATTGGTTTGATACCAATAATGCTAGTCGGTTTAGTATGGTAAGGATACATATATGTCCACGATTAAAAATTCGGTAAAGTTCCATTTGTCATATATATCCCATAGCATATCTAATCTAGTATATGAAATATATGAAAACAAAGAGAGACGTCCATATACATTGTTTTACATCCCATATTCCATTCTGATATATGGAATTCAATCATGTATCAATTCGATCTAGAAATGAATCAATCCAATTTTTCGTTTTAGATTTTTAGATATAGATATAATTTTTTTTCCTTTGTAAGGGAAGAAATATACCATCTTTTATGTATTTCTAGCCGAATCAAAAAAAAAATTGGATTGATTTTGGAATTCCTAACGAATTGAAGATTATTGTGTATACCAAATTCAAACCAACTGACATTCTTATTTAATATTACATTATTTATTATTACTGATCAATAAAACTATACTTAACAAAGGCGGGAGGAGGGGGATTTCATTTTATGGTAAAAAGTGCATTCATTTCAATTATTTCACAAGAAGACAACAAAGAAAACAAGGGATCCGTTGAATTTCAAATAGTAAGTTTTACTAATAAGATACGAAGACTTACTTCACATTTGGAATTGCATAGAAAAGACTATTTATCTCAAAGAGGTTTACGGAAAATTCTAGGAAAACGCCAACGACTACTATCTTATTTGGCAAAGAAAAATGGAGTACGTTATAAAGAATTAATTAGCCAGTTGAACATTCGGGAATCAAAAACTCGTTAATTTGAAGAGTCTTTTTTTTTTTATTATTTGATTTATTAGATCTTAAACTTGAATTTTGATGAACTTATTTTCGTTTTCAGTAATTCATGGAAAAATCAATCGAGGAACCCCCTATGAATGTACCAGCTACAAGAAAGGACTTTATGATAGTCAATATGGGGCCCCACCACCCATCAATGCATGGCGTTCTTCGACTCATCCTTAGTCTAGACGGTGAAGATGTTATTGACTGCGAACCAATATTAGGTTATTTACACAGAGGGATGGAAAAAATTGCGGAAAACCGAACAATTATACAATATTTGCCTTATGTAACACGTTGGGATTATTTAGCTACTATGTTTACAGAAGCGATAACCATAAATGGACCGGAACAGTTGGGAAATATTCAAGTACCTAAAAGAGCTAGCTATATCAGAGTAATTATGTTGGAGTTGAGTCGTATAGCTTCTCATCTCTTATGGCTTGGCCCTTTTATGGCAGATATTGGGGGGCAGACCCCTTTCTTCTACATTTTTAGAGAAAGAGAGTTAATATATGATTTATTCGAAGCTGCGACTGGTATGAGAATGATGCATAATTATTTTCGTATCGGAGGAGTAGCAGCTGATCTACCTCATGGCTGGTTAGATAAATGTTTGGATTTCTGCGATTATTTTTTAACAGGAGTTGCTGAATATCAAAAACTTATTACGCGAAATCCTATTTTTTTACAACGAGTTGAAGGAATAGGTATTGTTAGTGCAGAAGAAGCAATAAATTGGGGTTTATCAGGACCAATGCTACGAGCTTCCGGAGTACGATGGGATCTTCGTAAAGTTGATCATTATGAGTGTTATGACGAATTTGATTGGGGAGTCCAGTGGCAAAAGGAAGGGGATTCGCTAGCTCGTTATTTAGTCCGAATTGGTGAAATGACGGAATCCGTAAAAATTATTCAACAGGCTTTGGAAGGGATTCCAGGGGGGCCTTATGAAAATTTAGAAACTCGAAGTTTTGCTAGAGAAAGGAATCGAGAATGGAATGATTTTGAATATCGATTTATTAGTAAAAAAACTTCTCCCGCCTTTGAATTGCCGAAACAAGAACTTTATGTTAGAGTTGAAGCACCAAAAGGAGAGTTGGGAATTTTTCTGATAGGGGATCAAAGTAGTTTTCCTTGGAGATGGAAAATTCGCCCGCCGGGTTTTATCAATTTGCAAATTCTTCCTCAATTAATTAAAAGAATGAAATTGGCTGATATTATGACAATATTAGGTAGCATAGATATTATTATGGGGGAAGTTGATCGTTGAAATGATAATTGATCCAACAACAGTACAAGCTATCAATTCTTTTTCCAGATTGAAATCCTTAAACGAGATCTATGGAATTATATGGATGCTTGTCCCTATTTTGACTCTTGTATTGGGAATCACGATAGGCATACTAGTAATTGTGTGGTTAGAAAGAGAAATTTCTGCAGGGATACAACAACGTATTGGACCTGAATATGCCGGTCCTTTTGGAGTTCTTCAAGCTCTAGCGGATGGAACAAAATTACTTTTCAAAGAAAATCTTTTTCCATCTAGAGGGGATACTCGTTTATTTAGTATCGGACCATCCATAGCAGCCATATCAACTCTATTAAGCTATTCAGTAATTCCTTTTGGCTATCACTTTGTTTTAGCGGATCTAAATATCGGCGTATTTTTATGGATTGCCATTTCAAGTATTGCTCCCATTGGACTTCTTATGTCAGGATATGGATCAAATAATAAATATTCCTTTTTAGGTGGTCTACGAGCTGCCGCTCAATCGATTAGTTATGAAATACCATTAACTCTCTGTGTATTATCCATATCTCTACGTGCGATTCGTTGAAACATAAATTTTTCCCTATCCCCCCCCTTTTTTTTTTTATTTTTTATTAGGAAAAAGGTAAAATTAATTGAATATATTGAATATATATCCTTATTTTTTTATTCATCATTTGGGTTGATGAACTAAATTAGATAGTTATATGAGTGAAAGAAAACAGCTTCTAAATTTGCAGTAAAAAAAATCGAGACTCATTTCTTATGTACAACAGGAAAGCACAAATAAACATAAGAAGATGAGATCATTTGTCCCAAAATTGGTTGATTAGTCATCCTGGCTTGAAAGCGGGCTCAAAGAATCAACCTTATTGAGTTTTTACTATCATTTATATATATATATATATATTATTGTAATGCTAGTAATGCTACCGAGCAGTTGAGTAAAAATAAAAATGAGTGGATGGTTAGGAACACCAAGATACATAAAAGATTAGTAATAGAATTATCAAAAATAAAAGAATATTAATTGGGGCTTTAAATTAGTAGAAATGATCAGGCAGTACTCCCCACGATTCCGATCCAGAGTATGCTCCTATCCACCAATTAAACAAATGACTATCAGGAACGAAGTAATCTTTTCCTTTTTTTTTCAGAAGGAAGAATAGGAACAAAAAAAAGAATAGACTTACAATAGAAAAAGAAAAAAAAGAATCCTTTATTCTTCTTTCTTTCCTATCTCGATATTCATATAAATATAAATTGAATTCGTGTCATAATTCATGAACTAATGGAATGTCTAATTCTTTTTCGTAATCGAAAATGATAGGTTGAAATATTTATTGGTATTTCTACAAGAAGTATTTTATTGAAAGATTTAAGTTATTGCTCAAGAAAGAAAAATTGAAATTCTTAAAAGATGAGATCAATTCAGAAGTACTTTACTTTAGTATTATAACAGACAGAATTACATTGGTCAAATTTTTGAATTGGGGGCATCCGATAGATTTTGATCCTATCTATCCTACAAATAGATCAAGATAAATAATATGATCTGGCCCTTAGATTTATTTATGGCCTTCGAGGAGCCATATGAGGTGAAAATCTCATGTATGGTTCTGTAATAGCGATGGGGACAGTGATGTCATCACCGACTATGATTATCTAACAGTTCGAGTACAGTTGATATAGTTGAGGCACAATCAAAATATGGTTTGGGGGGATGGAATTTGTGGCGTCAACCTATAGGATTTATCATTTTTTTCATTTCTTCCCTAGCAGAATGTGAGAGATTACCTTTTGATTTACCAGAAGCAGAAGAAGAATTAGTAGCAGGTTATCAAACTGAATATTCGGGTATCAAATTTGGTTTATTTTATGTTGCTTCCTATCTAAACTTATTAGTCTCTTCATTATTTGTAGCAGTTCTTTACTTGGGCGGTTGGAATATCTCTATTCCGTACATATCTGTCCCGGAGTTTTTTGATTTTGAAATAAATAAAGTAGGTAGAGTTTTTGGAACAACAATGGGTATTCTTATTACATTGGTTAAAACTTATTTGTTCTTGTTCATTCCTATCACAACAAGATGGACTTTACCTAGACTAAGAATGGACCAACTATTAAATCTTGGATGGAAATTTCTTTTACCTATTTCTCTTGGCAATTTATTATTAACAACCTCTTCCCAACTCTTTTCACTATAAAGTAATTCTTTTGTATATTTATAGTTTGTCTCAAACAAGATAAAGAAACAAATATAAAATTATTCATAGAGATTCACGATATGTTCCCTATGGTAACTGGGTTCATGAATTATGGTCAACAAACCATACGGGCTGCAAGGTACATTGGTCAAAGTTTCATGACTACCTTATCCCACGTAAATCGTTTACCGGTAACTATTCAATATCCTTATGAAAAATTAATCACATCGGAGCGTTTCCGCGGTCGAATCCATTTTGAATTTGATAAATGCATTGCTTGTGAAGTATGTGTTCGTGTATGTCCTATAGATTTACCTGTTGTTGATTGGGAATTGGAAACTAATATTCGAAAGAAACGATTGCTTAATTACAGTATTGATTTCGGAATCTGTATATTTTGTGGCAACTGCGTTGAGTATTGTCCAACTAATTGTTTATCAATGACTGAAGAATATGAACTTTCTACCTATAATCGTCACGAATTGAATTATAACCAAATTGCTTTAGGTCGTTTACCAATGTCAGTAATTGACGATTATACAATTCGAACAATTTTGAATTCACCTCAATCTTTAATCAAAATGGACAAACCCCCTTTGATTAAAGATTGATTGAAGAGTCATTTTTAATCATTAAACAAAGATCTAGGTTTGATCTAAAAGTCTGAAATCTTTTTTTTTTTCATTTTGCATTTTGTTTGGTCAATAACTACAAAAGCTACAAATCCCAACTAGCGATTGGATTTGATTGATTGGTAAGAATTGCAGCGTAGCTTAATTTAGATTGAAAATCTATTAATATAGTCATAATTCTATCCATAATTATTTCTATTTCGAAATAGAAATTAAAGTATCCATTTTTATTTTTTCGAGAAAGAATGGGATTAGTCTGATATCAGTACTACAGTAATTTTAACCTTTTAGGATTAAATTAACACATTCTAAATAAGTTTCTCCTGGTCGGGTCAATAAAGTCATGAAAAAAAAGAATTTGATTTTTTTATCTTTTATTTTACGTACAATGAATTTACCTGGACCAATACATGATTTTCTTTTAGTCTTTCTAGGATTAGGTCTTATATTAGGAGGTCTAGGAGTGGTATTACTTACCAATCCAATTTTTTCTGCCTTTTCATTGGGATTGGTTCTTGTTTGTATATCCTTATTCTATATTTTATCAAACTCTCATTTTGTAGCTGCGGCGCAGCTCCTTATTTATGTGGGAGCTATAAATGTTTTAATTTTATTTGCTGTGATGTTCATGAATGGTTCAGAAGATTACAAAGATTTCAATCTTTGGACTGTTGGGAATGGTCTTACTTCCCTAATTTGTACAAGTCTTTTTGTTTTACTAATTACTATTATTTCAGATACAACATGGTATGGGATTATTTGGACTACAAGAGCAAACCAGATTATAGAGCAAGATTTGGTAAGTAATGGTCAACAAATTGGAATTCATTTAGCAACAGATTTTTTTCTTCCATTTGAATTCATTTCAATAATTCTTTTAGTTGCTTTGATAGGTGCGATTGCCACGGCTCGTCAGTAATAAATCTTTTTAATTGGTAATCGCAATCCAAATCAGACTTTATTCTATGTTATCACATTTATTTGAGGATTATTCATATATAAATTCTTTTATTCGATCTATATTCCAATCTTTTTTTTTGTTTTGTACTTGTGATATTCTTATTCTAGTCAATCTAATCTGTTGATGTTAAATTGTTGTTCATTGTTCATATTGAAATAAATTGAAATCGCTAAGGAGTGGGGCCATGATGCTCGAACATGTGCTTGGTTTGAGTGCTTATTTATTTTCTATCGGTATCTATGGATTGATCACGAGTCGAAATATGGTTAGAGCCCTTATGTGTCTTGAACTTATACTGAATGCCGTCAATATAAATTTAGTAACATTTTCTGATTTTTTTGATAGTCGCCAATTAAAAGGAAATATTTTTTCAATTTTTATTATATCTATCGCAGCCGCTGAAGCAGCTATCGGGCTGGCTATAGTTTCGTCAATTTATCGTAACAGAAAATCAATCCGTATCAATCAATTGAATTTGTTGAATAAGTAGTATTAATCATATAAAATATTTAGATTCATTAATTTGAATTGATATTTATGATAGATAGCGTATCTGATAATGTTTACGAAAACGTAAGAAATTAAAGTATCTTGGTTCTATCTCATGAGTCGATCCGAAATTGAATAGACAAATTATGATAAATCATTGATTCATCTGGTGTCTAAATATATGATTCATTTCAAAATTTACTAGATCGAAAATTTATGACGTTTTTTAAAAAAAAAATTATAGCTCCAATGTCACATTCAGTAAAAATCTATGATACATGTATAGGGTGTACTCAATGTGTCCGGGCCTGCCCCACAGATGTATTAGAAATGATACCTTGGGACGGGTGTAAAGCTAAGCAAATTGCTTCTGCTCCAAGAACGGAAGACTGTGTTGGCTGTAAGAGATGCGAATCCGCCTGTCCAACTGATTTCTTGAGTGTTCGAGTTTATCTATGGCATGAAACAACTCGAAGCATGGGTCTAGCTTATTGATATTTTCCAGAAAAAACCACTTGAATACATTTGATTTTTTGTTTACCGACAAAAACCCGTACTAAAAAAATAATAATAAAAAAATAGATTAGGTTTTCGAGTACGGGTTTTTCTTGTCCAAGTGTATCTTGTCTTTACCACGAATTCTTTTCCTTGGTTAACAGTATTAGTAGTTTTACCAATATTCGCGGGTTCCTTGATTTTCGTTTTCCCTCATAGAGGAAATAAGGTAATTAGGTGGTATACTATACTTATATGTGTACTAGAACTCCTTTTAATGACCTATGCATTCTCTTATTATTTCCAATTGGACGATCCCTTAATCCAATTGACGGAGTCTTATCAATGGATTAATTTTTTTGATTTTTACTGGAGATTAGGAATAGATGGACTTTCTATAGGACCTATTTTACTGACCGGATTTATCACCACTTTAGCTACTTTAGCGGCTCGGCCAATTACTCGGGATTCTCGATTATTTCATTTTTTGATGTTAGCAATGTATAGTGGTCAAATAGGATTATTTTCTTCTCAAAATCTTTTACTTTTTTTCATTATGTGGGAGTTAGAATTAATTCCTGTTTATCTACTTCTAGCCATGTGGGGGGGAAAGCAACGTCTGTATTCAGCTACAAAATTTATTTTGTATACTGCAGGAAGTTCCGTTTTTTTATTAATGGGAGCTTTAGGTATCGCTTTCTATGCTTCCAATGAACCAACATTCAATTTTGAAACATCAGCTAATCAATCATATCCTGTGACCTTGGAAATACTATTCTATATTGGATTTCTTATTGCTTTTGCTGTCAAATCACCGATTATACCCTTACATACATGGTTACCAGACACCCATGGAGAAGCACATTACAGTACTTGTATGCTTTTAGCTGGAATCTTATTAAAAATGGGAGCATATGGATTGGTTCGAATAAATATGGAATTATTATCCCACGCCCATTCTATATTTTCTTCTTGGTTGATAATAGTAGGCGCAATACAAATAATCTATGCAGCTTCAACATCTTCTGGTCAAAAAAATTTAAAAAAAAGAATAGCCTATTCTTCTGTATCTCATATGGGTTTTACAATTATAGGAATTTGCTCTATAAGCGATATGGGACTCAACGGGGCCATTTTACAAATAATATCTCATGGATTTATTGGCGCTGGGCTTTTTTTCTTGTCAGGAACAAGTTATGATAGAATACGTCTTGTTTATCTTGACGAAATGGGCGGAATGGCTACCCTAATGCCAAAAATATTCATGATGTTCAGTATCTTATCATTAGCTTCTCTTGCATTACCGGGCATGAGCGGCTTTTTTGCAGAATTGGTAGTATTTTTTGGAATAATTACCGCCAAAAAATATTTTTTAATGCCAAAAATACTAATTACTTTTGGAGCGGCAGTTGGAACGATATTGACTCCTATTTATTTATTATCTATGTTACGCCAGATGTTCTATGGATACAAGCTGCTTAATGCCACAAATTCTTATTTTTTTGATTCTGGACCACGGGAATTATTTGTTTCGATTGCTATCCTTCTGCCTGTAATTAGTATTGGTATTTATCCGGATTTCGTTTTCTCATTATCAGTTGACAAGGTCGAAGCTATTCTATCGAATTTTTTTTATAGCTAATTTTTTTTTATAGGTAGTTATTAAAAAATTAAAAAAAAAAAACGGAATTGTAATCAGATATGTTTAACATTTGCGAGAACCTTTTGAATCACTCAAGTAATGGAGTGATTCAAAAGGTTCTCAACGACTTACCTGAAGCTTCTTATATATATGTTAAACTGGCTTATGGTTATATTTGTTAAACTCGTTCTTGAATTCAATTAGGATATTAATGTAAATGAACCATAACTATGTAGTCCTATTCCTAATAAATTAACCCCAAAATAGCATATCCAAATTATAAGAAAACCGATCGAAGCAACAATTGCCGAATTTAAACCTTCCAAATTCTTATTTGTTCGAGTATGGAAATAAATCGCGAATATGGTCCAAGTAATAAATGCCCAAGTTTCTTTTGGGTCCCAATTCCAATATGATCCCCATGCTTCATTAGCCCAGACTGCTCCTGAAAGAATACCTATGGTTAAAAAAAGAAACCCTATACTAAGAATACGAAAACCCCAATGATCTAATTGTTGAATCAATTGAAACCTGTAATAATTCCTAGAAGAAGTAAAAAAAGTATTTTTTAAAATATTTCGTTTTTCCATCATGTATTGGATCTCATCAACGGGAAATGAATCATTTAATAAATTATTGTTTTTACCAACAATTCTTATGACTTTTCGAAATGTAATTACGAGAAGTGCTGCTGACAATAATGATCCGCATAAAAGAGCTGCATAGCCCGATACCATCATACTTACGTGCATTATTAACCACTGGGATTGGAGAGCAGGTACTAAAATTTTCGATTGATTCATATCGGTTAAAAGACCCCAAGTAGCAAAGCCCTGGGTAAAAAAAGTACTTGGTGCGGTTATTGTGCTTAAATAATTCTTATGTTTTTTAAAATATGGAACCATATGAATAATAGAGAAAATCCATGAAAGAAATATTAATGATTCGTATAAATCACTTATTGGTAAATGTCCCGAATAAATCCAACGAGTAATTAGTAATCCTGTTAGGCAGAAAAAAGTGGTTAACATGCCTTTTTCTGACGAATCATAGAGTCCCACAAATTCATTGACTAATAAGGTTAGAAAATGAATTATAATTACAATTGAAACGACCGAAAAAGATATATGAGTTAATATATGTTCTAAAGTCAAAAATATCATAAAAAAAAAGGGGGGAATACTTTAATTATCCATAATTTTACATATGGAATTGAATTCATTATAGGATTTATTCTATCCTTTTAATAATTAGATAATTTAATTATGTTATGCCGCCACTCGGACTCGAACCGAGATGCTCTAGCACTGCTTCCTAAGAGCAGCGTGTCTACCGATTTCACCATGGCGGCTTGCTCAAAATTATAATAACCCTTTTTTATTCAATTGGCGAGCTTGAAGGAGTTAATTCAATGGAATATTTTTTTGTTGAAACATTCAAATTAATGAAAATAAAAATGAATTTTTATTGTATTAATCCTTAGAGTTTCGTTAGGTATAAAATTTGTGTTAAGGTTTAGCAACCCCATTAGATATTGATTTATGGACATATAATATAACAAAAAAAGTTTCGAGTTCTGTCCCGGACTTTCAAATTGAAAACTGGAAAATCTTATCTAATTCAATATATATTCCTTGATAGATCATCCAGATCAAGCATATGATCTAAACCAGATCAGTCAAAATTTACACATTTTTATCTACCTAGTATTTCTTTAAATTGGATTGAAGGCATCAAAGGTTCTATTTTCTATAGTGATTAAAAATAATAATTGTCAAGACAGTTATAAAATAAGTTAAACTTAATTATAAAATAAGTTAAACTTAATTCATTTTTTTTTTTTTTTTTAATTAAAAATAATAAGATTTTTTTATGGAACATACATATCAATATTTATGGATTCTATCTTTCGTTACACTTCCAGTCCCTATGTTAATAGGAATAGGGCTGCTACTTTTTCCGGTGTCAACAAAAAAACTTCACCGTATATGGGCTTTTCCGAGTGTTTTATTGTTAAGTATAGTTATGGTTTTTTCGACCGATCTGTTTATTCAGCAAATAAATAGCAGTTCCATTTATCAATATGTATGGTCTTGGACCATCAACAATGATTTTTCCTTAGAGTTCGGGTATTTGATTGACCCACTTACTTCTATTTTGTTAATATTAATTACTACGGTTGGAATTTTAGTTCTTGTTTATAGTGACAGTTATATGTCTCATGATCAAGGCTATTTGAGATTTTTTGTTTATATGAGTTTTTTCAATACTTCAATGCTGGGATTAGTTACCAGTTCCAATTTAATACAAATTTATATCTTTTGGGAATTGGTTGGAATGTGCTCTTACCTATTAATAGGCTTTTGGTTCACACGACCTAGTGTGTCCAATGCTTGTCAAAAAGCATTCGTAACTAATCGTGTAGGCGATTTTGGTTTATTATTAGGAATTTTAGGTCTTTATTGGCTAACAGGCAGTTTCGAATTTCAGGATTTGTTTGAAATATTCAATAACTTGATTTCTAATAATGATAATGAGGTTCATTTTTTATTTGTTACTTTGTGCGCTTTCCTATTATTTTCCGGTGCAATTGCTAAATCGGCACAATTCCCTCTTCATGTGTGGTTACCAGATGCCATGGAAGGACCTACCCCTATTTCGGCTCTAATACATGCTGCTACCATGGTAGCAGCGGGAATTTTTCTTGTAGCTCGACTTCTTCCTCTTTTCGTAGTTATACCTTACATAATGAAGCTAATAGCTTTGATAGGTATAATAACAGTACTCTTAGGAGCTACTTTAGCTTTTGCTCAAAAAGATATTAAGAGAGGTTTAGCCTATTCTACAATGTCTCAATTGGGTTATATGATGTTAGCTTTAGGTATGGGCTCCTATCGAGCTGCTTTATTTCATTTGATTACTCATGCTTATTCGAAAGCATTGTTGTTTTTAGGATC